TTACACAATGAAACATACCACAGAGTGGTATAATAGACGGAATCGTAAATTATCTAATCTACATAAGAAAGATACTTCTAATAGAAAGAATTAGACATTATCGAATGATTTGACAGACCAAATCCCAAAACCAACTCAACTCATAGAATATAGAAGAAGGAAATTGATACATTTAGGACCAATTCATTATCTCTGCATTATCTCTGAATCAATCAATTGGGGTTGTTGTTCTGCCAAAAAGCGATTAGTCAGGCGACTCCACAAAACAAATACAAGAAAAGAATAGGTCCTAGATCTATGTGACTGTTGAAGTTTTTAGGCAGAATCATGTCATGATTCTCACTTCATAAATTGACCGGATTCGATATACCAACGCAAAAATGTATCACTAACTCTTTAATCATGGACAGGAAAAGAGGAAAAAGGTCATATGTAATCCATCCACGAAGATTAATGAAGGAAGATGAGTATTTTATCCGAGATTTTACAAATACTGATTAGATCTATTGGAATGAATTATTGTTTTTTATTTATTGTTTTTATTTTCCTGTCCCTATGTATTTACATGAACATGTGGTAATACTTTTGGACCAACCAACCGGCCAGTCTATAAACAAGTACTAATGAGGAAATGAAAACTATACTAAACTAAAATAGAATGTATTAGGGCTATACGGACTCGAACCGTAGACCTTCTCGGTAAAACAGATCAAACTGATTATTATCGAAATGATTCGAACTGTTTCAAAGACCCAACATGCATTTTGTTGCATTGGGCTCTTTCATAAACTGATGTAAAGATCAGTTAGTCCACCATATTTTTCTTTACAGGAAAATAATGAGATGGCTCCATGTGCTCTGATTTATCATTTGTATTCTGATCTAGGAGCAATACCAAAGTGTTTCAAAGAAGGGTTACCTTGACTTAGGTCTGCCTTCGGCCTAGATCAAACTAAGTTAGATGGAGTCTCTATCGCTACGCTGCAAGAGTCGAATATGAGACTTCATACACCTTAAAGTTCATAGGACGAAAAAAGGTTATTTTGAGGCCCTTATACTCATTATGCCTAGCATTGAATGGACTGGGTATTTACCTTATCAACTATCAAATCAATGACGGGTTCTATTTGATTTGGCACCTGAATTCGCACCTGAATCGGACCGAACCCAATATTTGTCAGGCTATTGTTCTCTTGTTCCCTCGAATCTATGGAGTAAGACATCGATTTGTCAATTAAGATCAATTATGTTTCTTGCATTGCATAATGGGCTCCCTTGAAAAGCATTGGCGCACGTGTAAACGAGGTGCTCTACCTAACTGAGCTATAGCCCTTGTCATAGATATATTAACATATGGATAATTTCTTGTCAAGATGGATATTCCATAATCCCACATGATAGCTCTCTGATCCGTCTACTGTTAACAGATTGGTATTGCTTAGAAATAATATTCCACTTATAATCCTATAAGTGATGGGTCCTTTTTTTGGTGATAAATAACCTACTTAACTCAGTGGTTAGAGTATTGCTTTCATACGGCGGGAGTCATTGGTTCAAATCCAATAGTAGGTAGAACTTATTAGATACCGAAGCCAATTGAGTGATATCTAATAAGTTTTTCTACCCATTTTCTTTTTTTTTCGTTATATCAGATTAGACTTGATTGTGTTCAATTGGCAGAATAAAAATGTGGTGTATAATAATACAGTTCTAAAGAACTTCTTTTGATTATTTTGATGTATTGACTTGACTAGGAGGAAATAGCATTTACAGCCTCTACTCGTGTCCTAGCTCGTCTGAGAGCTAGATTCGCTTCAATTGCTTGTCTCTTACCCTCAGCTCTACTCAAGTTAGCTTCAGCTATTTCAAGAGCTTGCTGAGCTTCTTGCGGATCAATGTCAGTACTCATCTCCGCATCATTTCCTAAAATGGTGATCTCATTATTACCTATTCTAGCGAAACCACCCATCAGAGCCACCGTTAACCATTGGTCGTTGAGGCGTATTCTCAAAAGACCTATATCTACAGCCGTGGCAATAGGGGCGTGGTTTGGTAATACGCCAATTTGGCCACTATTAGTAGATAAAATGATTTCTTTCACTTCTGAATCCCAAATAATTCGATTAGGAGTCAGTACACAAAGATTTAAGGTCATTTCTTCAATTTGCTCTCCACTTCTAAGTTCATAGCTTTCGCGGTAGCTTCATCGATGTTACCCACCAAATAAAAGGCCTGCTCGGGAAGACCGTCTAATTCTCCGGAAAGGATCAATTGAAACCCCCTAATTGTTTCTCCAAGACCAACATATTTCCCTGGAGAACCAGTAAATACTTCTGCCACGAAGAAGGGTTGTGATAAGAAACGCTCAATTTTTCGTGCTCTTGCTACAGTTAAACGATCTTCTTCGGATAATTCGTCCAACCCAAGGATAGCTATAATGTCCTGAAGTTCTTTGTAACGTTGTGAAGTTTGCTTAACTCTTTGCGCAGTTTCATAATGT